ATTTCTATCTATAAGGAAATTCTATAGGGTTAAATAAAAAATGGATTGATCATTTGATATAATTGCTATGCTTAGTGTGCGACTCGTTGGGTTTTTTAGTAGGCTTAGTTAGGATTCAAAAAAAAATGGGCAGACCACAGTATAAGCTAATAACTATAGCACTAATAACCAACTCATCGCTTCGGATTATCTGGATCCAAAGAATCAGTCAAGATATGATATATTGGTCATATCATTATAGCAACTGAATCTTTTTTTTTGCATTTGCATTAAATTAAGTAAATTAAGTAAAAGAAAAAACCAATCCGATTATGAATATATCTAAATTATGAAGCAAAATAAAAAAGTATGTGGATAAATAGAAGGATGAGAGAAAGAGAGAAAAAGAAATAGCAATGAAATGATATATGATTCCAATATGTAAGGTCTATGAAGCATCTCATAAAGAGCAATGTAATAGAGCATCAATAGGGATTCATCAATAATTAGATGAATATCTGTTAATTGAAGAAAAAATCAAGAGCCTGAACTTAAGTCAATAAAGACTGAGAAGGTTGACTCAAGAACAAGAACAAATTTTATTTAATTTTTATTAAATATATTAAAAAATATATTAAATAATTTTTTTTTTTAATATAATTATAATATTTATTTAATATTAATTTAATATTAAAATATTAATTTAATATTAATAAGGCTCCATTGGAGAATTTAGACCTAAGCATTAATCGAGAAGCGATGGGGACGACGGAACCCGTGAATGCAGAGGATTCTATTGAAAACAAATCCGAATGATTTATCGGGTAGGATGGCGGAACAAACCAGAGACCACTTCATTTCTTTTTATTCTGATTCTGAGAGGTCATGAGTTAACACGACAACTGAACTAGATATTGAAAGAGTAAATATTCGCCCGCGAAAATTTTATTTTCATTTTATTTGATTGTTAAATTTTTGTCGATCTGAATCTGATATGAATATAATAAAAAACAAAATAAAGATTCGTTATAACATTATAACAAAACCAGGATTAATAAGGCATTATCTAGAAAGAGAATCGTGTTTAATTCCTTATATATCCAATATATATCCAAACAAGATATACAAATTTTTAATAGAATAGATCCGAAAAGCAAAGAAGCCCGAGATTCAATCTATTCATTAACTACCTGTATATTTTAATAATCAACTATTTTTTAGTCATTTTTCGCGAGGAGCTGGATGAGGAGAAACTCTCATGTCCAGTTCTGTAGTAGAGATGGAATTCATAAACAACCATCAACTATAACCCCAAAAGAACCAGATTTCGTAAACAACATAGAGGAAGAATGAAAGGAATATCTTATCGAGGTAATCGCATTTGTTTCGGTAGATATGCTCTTCAAGCACTTGAACCCGCTTGGATTACATCTAGACAAATAGAAGCGGGGCGCCGCGCAATGACACGAAATGTACGCCGTGGTGGAAAAATATGGGTACGTATATTTCCAGACAAACCAGTTACGGTAAGACCTACAGAAACACGTATGGGTTCGGGGAAAGGATCCCCTGAGTATTGGGTAGCTGTCGTTAAACCGGGCAGAATACTTTATGAAATGAACGGAGTAGCCGAAAATATAGCCAGAAAAGCTATTTCAATAGCAGCGTCCAAAATGCCTATAAAAACTCAATTCATTATTTCAGGATAGGAATATAGAACCAAAGGAAAGAAGTCTTGTCTTGGGACTAAAAAAAATAATTGCAGGTTTCCTTTTTTTTGACAAACAATATTTCTTTTTTTCTTCGTCCTTTGTTACATTGAAAGAAGAGATTTAAAAAATGATTCAACCCCAAACCCATTTGAATGTAGCAGATAACAGCGGGGCCCGAGAATTGATGTGTATTCGAGTCATAGGAGCTAGTAATCGCCGATATGCTCGTATTGGTGACGTTATTGTTGCTGTGATCAAGGAAGCAGTACCAAATACACCTCTAGAAAGATCAGAAGTGATCAGAGCTGTAATTGTACGTACTTGTAAAGAACTCAAACGCGACAACGGTATGATAATACGATATGATGACAATGCTGCAGTTGTCATTGATCAAGAAGGAAATCCAAAAGGAACTCGAATTTTTGGTGCGATCGCCCGGGAATTGAGACAGTTAAATTTCACTAAAATAGTTTCATTAGCTCCTGAGGTATTATAAGGCGAGACCCCAATATAGTTATAGTATTTTAATTAGACTATTTAAATGACATAGATTAATTAGTAGATTGTGTCTCACGTATATACCTTTACTAAGTAAAAAAAAAAGAACACGTTGGTTATATCAAAATTCGGGAGCAACAAAAAATTTAGTTTACCATGGGTAAAGACACTATTGCTGACATAATAACCTCTATACGAAATGCTGACATGAATAGAAAAGGAACGATTCGAATAGGATCTACTAACATCACTGAAAACATTGTTAAAATACTTTTACGAGAAGGTTTTATCGATAACGTAAGGAAACACCGGGAACGCAACAAATATTTTTTGGTTTTAACCCTACGACATAGAAGGAATAGGAAAGGACCTCATAGAACTATTTTAAATTTACGACGGATCAGTCGACCAGGTCTACGAATCTATTCTAACTATCAACAAATTCCTAGAATTTTAGGTGGGATGGGGATTGTAATTCTTTCTACTTCTCGGGGTATAATGACAGACCGGGAGGCTCGACTAGAAGGAATCGGTGGCGAAATTTTGTGTTATATATGGTAATCTATCCGATATACGAATTGTATGCGAAACTTTCCATTAAAAAAAAAAGAAAAAAGCACGGGTTGTCTAATAGAACTCCTACTGCCCTACAGTAGTTGATACGTCAAAGATGGAATAAAAGAACAAAAAAAGGATTCATGGAGGTTTAATTAAATTAGTGAATCACTCCCACTCCGGATTCCTTTAGATAATGAAGATCTGATTCTAGGTTATGTTTCGGGAGAGTTTTATACGTATACCAACGTGGGATAGAGTCAACAAAAGTGAAGTAAGTGCTTATGATTCAACCGGGGGTGCATAATTTATAGACTCCGCAACAAGTATTCGAACGATTAGGTATTTTTTTCAACTTCAAGATTCCTTTCAAGGGGATCCCCAATTCAAGGTTCAAAAATTTCAAGAAACTTATTTTCTTCCAACAAGTGGATTCGAAAAATTTAAGGAATAACAACCATGAAAATAAGGGCTTCCGTTCGTAAAATTTGTGAAAAATGTCGACTAATCCGTAGGAGGGGACGAATTATCGTAATTTGTTTTAACCCGAGACATAAACAAAGACAAGGATAATCTTTCTATTCTATATTCTAATTCTAAAAGGAACTCCTTAAAGAAAAGAAACTAATCTTAAAGAAAGCGATAAACAAATAAAATATAGAAGATCTGTTTTGACATGAAATGGATATATCCATATATCTCTGACTTATCTTTATGAAATGATAAAATATGGCAAAACCTATACCAAAAGTTGGTTCACGTAGGAATGGGCGCAGTAGTGCACGGAAAAGTGCACGTAGAATACCAAAAGGGGTTATTCATGTTCAAGCAAGTTTCAACAATACCATTGTTAGTGTTACAGATGTACGGGGTCGGGTAATTTCTTGGTCCTCCGCCGGTACTTGTGGATTCAAAGGTACAAGAAGGGGTACCCCTTTTGCTGCTCAAACCGCAGCGGGAAATGCTATTCGAGCAGTAGTAGACCAAGGTATGCAACGAGCAGAAGTTATGATAAAGGGTCCTGGTCTCGGAAGAGATGCAGCATTACGAGCTATTCGTAGAAGTGGTATACTATTAAGTTTCGTACGGGATGTAACCCCTATGCCACATAATGGCTGTAGACCCCCTAAAAAAAGGCGTGTGTAGAAATAAACACTAAAGAGATTTCAAGAGAAATAAATGATTCAATGATCTGATCAAATAAAATAATATTACTATGGTTCGAGAGAAAGTAAAAGTCTCTACTCGGACACGACAGTGGAAGTGTGTTGAATCACGAACAGATAGTAAGCGTCTTTATTATGGACGCTTTATTCTGTCTCCACTTATGAAAGGCCAAGCCGACACAATAGGCATTGCGATGCGAAGAGCTTTGCTTGGAGAAATAGAAGGAACATGCATTACACGTGCAAAATCTGAGAAAATACCACATGAATATTCTACCATAGTAGGTATTCAAGAATCAGTAGATGAAATTTTAATGAATTTAAAAGAAATTGTATTGAGAGGTAATTTGTATGGAACTCGTAACGCCTTTATTTGTGCCAAGGGTCCCGGCTATGTAACTGCTCAAGACATCATCTTACCACCTTCTGTGGAAATCGTTGATAATACACAGCATATAGCCAGCCTAACCGAACCGATAGATTTGTGTATTGGATTACAAATCGAGAGAAATAGAGGATACGGTATAAAAACGCCAAAGAACTTTCACGACGGGAGTTATCCTATAGATGCTGTATTCATGCCTGTTCGAAATGCGAATCATAGTATTCATTGTTATGGGAATGATAATGAAAAACAGGAGATACTTTTTCTAGAAATATGGACAAATGGAAGTTTAACTCCGAAAGAAGCACTTCATGAAGCCTCTCGCAATTTGATTGATTTATTTATTCCTTTTCTACATGCGGAAGAAGAAAACTTCCATTTAGAAAACAATCAACACAACCTTACTTTACCTTTTTTTCCGTTTCATGATAGATTAGCTAAACTAAAAAAAAAGAAAAAAGAAATAGCATTGAAATCCATTTTTATTGACCAATCAGAATTGCCTCCCAGGATCTATAATTGTCTAAAAAAGTCCAATATACATACATTATTGGACCTTTTGAATAACAGTAGAGAAGACCTTATGAAAATTGAACACTTTCGCATAGAAGATGTAAAACAAATATTGGGTATTCTAGAAAAGAAGTAGAAAAGCATTTCGAAATTGATTTACCAAAATTTTTAATCCATAATCCATTGGATTTA